GGCTGTCTAGCCAAAGAGAGAATTCTCGGGAAGGGAGGTGAGAGGAGAGGCTTTCTTTCTTTTACGTAGAAACTATCCTTCTCCCCTTTAGCTGCTAATAGTAAATAAAAGACTTCTGCTTAGAGTTCGCAGAGCAACAAGCCGTTGGTTGAACCAATAGGGGCTCTGGCAGAAGATACCACCAGACACCCAATCCCAGCAGAAGACATCTTAGTAGGACGAATCAGCTGTCTTTGACGTAGTCGAAGACCATTGCCTCTAATATTCCAAAATAGGACATTCATAATTACTTACCAAAAGAGTTGTTTCGCCGAGGCTTTGTGATAGTACGCGTAGGCGGCTGAGTAGAGGTTTAATATATCCACCCGCCCAACGTTTACGGGCAGCCACATTCATAGCTTTAAAGCTCGCCGGTGGAGTATCCTTTGACACAACAAATTCATGCACTGGAGGTTGGCAGCCTTGCCCTTGGCCTTGATACATTACGAGAAAGCTCAGCTTTACGTGAATCCATCTGAGAACCCACAACCGATACACTAGCAATGTCAGGTGCTATATCAGAAGCAATATCCGGAGCATCATAAACCACCATAGCCACATTTTCCCGGCTCTTCTGAGGAAGGAGGAGAACCATGAGTGTGATCATGAGTAAGATCCACTGTAACATGCTCCATCAAAGGCATTAGATGTGGGAATGGATTCGTTTCAGTTTCCGAATTTCGACTAGTTTTAGGTTTTAGCACCTTCGCTGTGGAAGACGGCTTTTGTTTCCTGCATCTGGCTGGTGTGGAATATTAGAAATAGAGTGGTGTTTGAGGGAGCTCACATTTCGGCTTCCTCTGCTGCTGCTACATTATGGTCTCTTATTCGTGAATCTAAGACCTTCGATATAGGTCCTATGTTTAACTCGTCGGAAGAGTTGTCCGATGCTTCTCAAAGGCAAGATGTGAAGTGACCTCGCCATGCACAGAATCACACCATAGACGCGAGTCTGGAGAGTCGGATGGAATAAAAAGTCCGAGAATATCCTGTACAATAAATAGATGGATAGTGTCGAACAAAGTCCGCTGTAAAGTGCCATCTATCGTCATATCAAGATTAATGCACTGAAAAGATTGGAACTTGGCGGTCCACCTAGTATTTGCAACTGCCTGATCAAGTCTTTCGTTCATCTTGGGTAAAGGTATGAATGAGAGCTCTCGAGGCTCGACAAACGTATGATCATCCTCTCTCCTGTTGGAGGTCCAGGTCAACTTGTAACCAACGAAGCCAAGAAGCGCAAGAGAAGATTCTTCATTGAAAAGGGCCCATTCCTATGTCCGTCTCATTTCTCTGTAGATGTTTTATAGCTATAGTTTGAAAAATCTTTATGCTTGCTTTCAATGTTGTCTCATCTTCAAGATGATTGTCTTTTTCTTATCTTGAAAAGAAAGGGGCAAAGTCGATCGCGCTGAGATACGGAAAGTGAGTTCGTTGACGATCTCTGTTGAAATGAAAGAGGTTTTCGGCGACATCCAACTAGATGAACATGAAAAAAGTAGTTCTAGTAGCGATGCCACCGGCAGGCAAAGCACCCTTCTTTTTCAGTCTTTTTTATCATATGACTTTGTTTGGCAAATCCTCTACAGCCCAGGGGGTCCAAGCATATCGTATCGACGCGAAAGTAGCATTCTATGTTGAGGCGTCGGGTAGGGTAATCGGGTTGAGGTCGATCGTCCCGGCCAGAAGATTGAGATTCAGAGCTAAACCCCATTCTGGTTTAGATTGGATCTTCTGCTCCTTTTTCACTATATAACTATACAACTCATTCAGTTTAAAAGTCAGTTCTTTTTGATTTGGAGAGAGGGCAAAGCCCAAAAACCAAGAGTCAAAGACGCTCTAACTAAGACTTTTCTTTCTTGAACACGGAACTCCGCCCCTTTAGGTCCTAATTCGATCCAAATTTCATTTACTGTTAACGCCAACGTACTAAACTCAATGTTACACTCGTAAACTCGTCTGCATCATCTCCCACTGCCCGCCCGTAGACTCTCTCTTTTCTCGGCTCGTCCTCAGGTACTGACCTGACTATGATCCGATTGAGCCTGGTTAGCTGACCTGAACTCTATGCAAGAAGACTAATTCTTTGATTCCAGGAGAGACTAATCCAAAAAGGAAGGTCTAGACGAAGTGGTAAAATAAAAGGGCTTCGCTCGGCCCTCAAGGCCTGGATCGATGACTGCATCTTTGATGCAGATACAACTAGTTCCCTGTGGATGTCTTGAATGAGGATTCAGTTCATCATAGCCCGCTTCTTTCCTTTCAACTCTTTAGACATATTAGGCATTGAATAGAAAGCATATTCAAAAAGAAAGAAAAAGCAACTGCCTTCCATACTGCCTCAGAATGGAAAGCCCCTTGGGTGGGAAAGGAAAGCTTAGTAATCGATGGATCTGCATGTTAAAGAGGCATAGTCAAAGGGCTAAGTCAGAGGTGAAGGCAGCTACGGGACTAGATTCCA